CTTCCATTCTATGGCCCCTAGAATTCCAATATTAGCACGAATCGTACGGAAATGTAACTCGGTATTCAAACAACTATTCAGAGTTCCTAGAGCTCCTTGTACGGCTTGTTGGAAAACCCGTTGTCGGACCTGATTCATCGCTCTTTGTTTTTCAAAATAAAGGGTTTCATTTTTAGACTTTTCTAATTGTTCCAAACTCATAGAAGTAGCATTAATCAAATTTGCTTTTTCTCGTTCTATCTCAGAGTATCCATTCATCCGATACTCATCTGCTTCTAGTTCGACTTTCTGTAATCGAAGCCGAGCTTTTTCGAGTTGTTCAAGGGTCCCTCTACGCAATTCTTCCGAATTTCGAATAGTACTTAAGATCCTCTGTTTTCGATTATCTAATAAATCTTTTAATGAAAGTAGATTATCTTGCTATTAAGTTTACAACTTTTATGATCTCTTCCCGAACCAAACATGAATCTTTCGATTCATTTGGCTCTCACGCTCCTTTTTTCTTTTTTGCTATGTATTATGGTTATTTCCATATATTTTTTTTTATGTAATGAGCCTATCCTCTATCCTTTTTTCTCTTTGTATTTTAATATACCAAAACGTATATAAGACTAGATAAATATTAAGAGGACTCTTCCGACTAGATAAAAATCTATCATGGTCAGCAAAGTTGTTTCTTTATTTGTGTTTGCTCTGTTAGTTAACAATTTCATTAAGAAAAACGAAGTAAATAAATGGAAAATGAAAATTGCTAGAATTTTTTTTCTTTCCTTAAATCCAAAAAATTTCTCTTTTTTTTATACACAGGTCGTCGATTCGGCATTGGAAAAAGGGCAGGGTGCCCTTCTAGTAAATAGTTCAAACCATTTTATCGATATGAGTGTTCTATATCAGATAAATTCTACACTAGCTATTTCCCATTTAAAGCATTTGGATACTAATAAAGCATTTCGATACTAATATAGTTGTAGAAAGAGTACCCCTTTTTGCCTGGACTTCAAGCAGTTTAGCTTTAACCGTGTTAATGGTCTCACATTATTGGTCTATAGAGAATCAAAGTAAATTTACCAATGAGTCGCGAAATGCTATGGTTCTTCCATATGATTTCTGAAGTTATTCAGAAGTAATTCGTGGAGATCGTGCACCTTTTCTTATTTATCCCAAAACAAAAATACTAAAAAATATTCTAAAGTGCAGCCGGATAGATCCAATCTATTCTTGAAATAGACAACTCGCACACACTCCCTTTCCAAAAAAAATCAATACGCCAACCACTACAGTTAGATTTATTAGATTTGTTGCTAAAATATCGGTATTAAGCCCGAAACTCCCAGCGAATGGCCAGTGAGCTAAAAAAACAAAAGAATGGGTTACATTTTTCATATGCTCTCCTCTTATAGATAGGACGAACAAAGAAGAAAGTTTTTCGATCACTTACTTCGCTCGCCCTTTTTTTATCGGTTTTTTTAATGCAATTTTTTTAATGCAAATAGATTCAATCTAATAATTTCTTTTAGATTAAGTCTTAGGTCTCGTTTGACCTGTGAAAGATCTCCTTTGTTAAAATGTTCCAAAAATTCCTAAAATAAAAGGAAAAAGACTTTCCACTATCCTAAACTAAGGACGGGAAGGAAGAGGGCGAGCATATCTTCTACCTAAATTGATCATGCTCAAATCAACCCTTCCCGGGGTATTGTCTGTCCCGATAAATAAAAGTATTGATATACTTTGAATTACAGAAGCAAATACCAATTTACTAAAAAAAGAAAGAAGTATCTAATCTAAAGGACTTATTTTCTTTTTTAGGATTAAACAAAAGGGTTCGCAAATAAAAGCGCTAGTGCCACAACCAGTCCATAAATTGTTAAAGCTTCCATAAAAGCTAGACTAAGCAATAAAGTACCTCGTATTTTCCCTTCTGCTTCTGGCTGTCTCGCAATACCTTCTACAGCTTGTCCTGCAGCAGTACCTTGACCAACTCCCGGCCCAATAGAAGCAAGCCCTACAGCCAATCCAGCAGCAATAACGGAAGCAGCAGCAATTAGTGGATTCATGGTGAGTTCCTCGTGTCAAAAAAAAAAAAGAAATGGTTAAGGATACAATCAACCAAGAAATTATTACTTTTAACTTCTAAGCTCTATTGGATAGAAGTAACTAAAAAGTACAAATTGAAATGATAATCTAAATCGTCCGAACTACTTTGAGATCTCGTTTTTAGTTTCTAATCATTAGAGGTTTGTGTAAATCCATATGCTTTTCATTATTCTATTTTTCTTTCTTTCCAACCAACCTTTCATTCCATCTTTTTTTACTCTTCGATATCCTTGAGTTCCCATTTTTTCCCTTCATCTAATCGATAATAAAAGACGAAATACAGGAAAAACCCTATTGAAATCGAACTAATCCAAATCCAATAAGAATCAAGATATACAATTGATAACAATATATCGGATTAGATAATGAATCTAATTTAACTTAGAAATAAAAAAAATCCTATATACATTTGTTTCTTCTATTTTGTTTGCATATTTTCTTATTTTCTATTGAATCCAATTCCAAAATCATTCCTTAGAAAGCCGCACAAAAGATGACTGTCTTATAGACATTAAGGATATAGATCTAACCGGATTTGGATTTCGCCCCCCTCTGAATGCATATAGAATTTAACAATTCTGTAATATAGTCTATTCTCTCTCCTACAATTCTAGGTTATTTATTCATACGCATTTCGAACTAGTTAGTTTTCTAACCAGGAGGATTATCTGCAACCACGCATGAATTGGGCTAAGCTAAAAGCTAAAAAAAAAGACTATTTCGAAAATTAGTCAATTCAATGATGACCTTCCATGGATTCACCTATATAGGCTGCGGCTAACGTTGCAAAAATAAGAGCTTGAATACCGCTTGTAAATAATCCAAGAAACATGACCGGTATAGGGACTACTAAGGGGACTAAAGAAACAAGAACAACAACGACTAATTCATCCGCCAATATATTTCCGAAAAGTCGAAAACTAAGCGATAATGGTTTTGTGAAATCTTCTAGGATGTTAATTGGTAAAAGGATTGGGGTTGGTTTAATATATTTCTCGAAATAACTCAATCCTTTTTTGCTAAGACCCGCATAAAAATATGCCGCTGATGTGAGTAAAGCTAAAGCAACAGTAGTATTTATATCATTCGTGGGCGCCGCTAATTCCCCATGGGGTAACTCTATAATTTTCCAAGGTAAAAGAGCACCCGACCAATTCGAAACAAAAATAAAAAGGAACATAGTTCCAATAAAGGGAACCCAGGGACCATATTCTTCTCCAATCTGAGTTTTGCTCAAATCTCGAATAAACTCAAGGACATATTCGAAGAAATTCTGACCGTCGGTTGGGATGGTTTGTGGATTCCGAACAGCTATGATAACTGAACCTAGCAAGATAGTAATTACGACCCAAGAAGTGATGAGTACTTGGGCATGAATTTGGAAACCTCCTATTTGCCAATAGAAGTGTTGGCCTACTTCTACGCCTGATATATCATACAACCCCTTGAGTGTTTTAATGGAACATGGTGTAATATTCATATTGTCCTCTGATAAATATTGAACTTCAAAAAAGGAATTCTTTTGATTCAACCATCTCTTTCTCAACTCAGCAACTTGAAGTATTAATCTTATATTTAGGATACCAAGAAATCGCATCAAATGATAATATATATCAATACCCTCTAATATATATCAATATTCCCCTTCTTTTATCTATGCAAAAAAAATAGTAACTGATCCCATAAATCTATGTAGTTGCTTAAGAATTCACTATTCTTCTTAATCTTAATCAATGATTTCTTATATAGAGAGAACGGCCCTCACAAATTGCAAATACTAATTTGTTAAGAATTAATCGAATTGAAGTCATAGTGTCATCGTTGGCAGGAATCGATATATTCGCGAGATCTGGGTCACAATTTGTATCGACTAAAGAAATAGTAGGAATCCCCAAAATGGCGCATTCCCGAAGAGCTATATACTCTTTTTGCTGATCAAGGACAATCACAATGTCAGGCAACCTCGTCATATATTTAATCCCGCCGAGATATCTTTGCAAGGTAGATAATTTTCTCTTTAAGATTGCCACATCTCTTTTTGGAAGATGGTTGAATTTTCCCATTTTTTCTTCCGCTCTTAAGTCTCTAAATTGAGAAAGTCTAGTTTTGGTAATCGACCAATTCGTTAACATACCACTGAACCACTTTTTATTAACATAATGACAACGAGACCTTATTGCAGCTGATGCTACTAAATCCGCTGCTCTTTTTTTGGTACCAACAATTAAGAAGCTTTTTCCCTGACTTGCTGCATCAAAAACTAAATCACAAGCTTCTGATAAAAAACGAGCCGTTCTAGCGAGATTTGTAATATGAGTACCTTTACGCTTTGCCGAGATGTAAGGGGCCATTTTAGGATTCCATTTCTTAATACCATGACCAAAATGAACTCCCGCTTCTATCATCTCTTTCAAATTGATGTTCCAATATCTTCTTGTCATTTTTTCCACACTTCCTTTTTTTTTTCTTTTTTTCGTCTTACCATTACGGAATTGATTTCTTTTTGAAGATTAAGAAAGAGCCGAAATATCTTGAAATAAATAATAATTGTTCTGATGGAACCTTCTACTCAGAATTGGCCATTGATACATCATATAAATACAGTCTTAATAAATTAACTGACTTCTTTTATTTAGTAAAATATGAAAATACAAAATATAAAGTCAGACCTGTTAGCATTCTAAAGTTAAAAGTCTAGTTTCAATTAAACTAAAAAAATCTGCTTTATATGCTTTATATATCCTTAAATCGTATAAATGGGAGTAAATGGGGGTTCTGATGTCTCATAGAAATTGTTTGTTACGTCAGAATCAGAAGAAACTAATTCTGTATGGAGAAACAAAATATCTCTCATTTCCGACGTGAATAGATTTTTTTTTTGAATTTCGAAATAAAGGTTCTTGTCTTGTGGGAAACGATGCACAAATTTTTGGAATCCGGTACCAACAGGTATAATTCCCCCCAGAACTACGTTTTCTTTCAGGCCTTTCAACCAATCAATACGACCTCGTAGGGCGGCTTTTGCTAAAACTCGAGCAGTTTCTTGAAAACTTGCTTCAGATATGAAACTTTGGGTATTCAGGGAAGCCCTTGTTATTCCCAATAAGATTGCGCGATAATAGATCGATTCATCCAAAGCTCGCCCTGCTCGTTCTGCTCGCAATAGTCCTATTAATTCCCCAGGTAAAAAAACATTAGACATTCCATCTTCGGAAACCCGTACTTTTGATGTTACTTGGCGTATAATAATCTCTATATGTCTATTATGGATCTGTACCCCTTGGGATCGATAAACCTTTTGGATCTTATTAACCAAAGAGATACGACTTTGGGCAATGGTTAGCTCAGCTCCAATCAAGAATCCCCAGGGAACCCCAAGAATTCTTGGTATACGCTCATTCCAATCCTCAATTCTCCTTTCGAGATTCGGCGATAGTGAATCAATTGAACGCGCTTCGAATATTTGTTCTACTTTTGGAAGACCTTGCGTTATATCACTAGATCTCGATTTTTCATATATAAAGGTAACTAACCTATCTCCTTTGTAAAGGATTTTTCCATAATGACCATGAACAGTTGCTCCTATAGTGGCCAAATAAGGCTTAGCCGCTCTTATAACAAAGGAGTCCATATTAACAATGAAAATTTGACCAGATTTTTTTATGTGCGATTTAAATAGACATACATTTTCGCAAATAAATTGTCCAAGGTGAATTATTGCCAATGTCTTCTCCCATGAGTCATGATGGAGAAAGTGCCAATTCAAATGGAATGGATCCAACATGATGTTACTGTCGAAATTCGACATCCTTTTATTTTCATCTATTAAAGAGTATTTAAACTTAAGCCCTTGAAGTACTTGGAAGGTTTGTTTCAAATTGGCAAGGAACAAGTATTTTTTTAACAAGATCTGATTATGTGTTAATAAATAGTAAGATGAAGAAAAATTTGATATACTAGGTACAATAGCGCCTAAGAGCCCAAAAATATCTCGAATAAGAATTCTAGGATTCGATTCTTTTACCGCATTGGGATATTTTGAATTCTTGAATAAACCAATTCGAGAACAGTTGGATGCCGACAAAATCATCAAAGATGGGTATTCTTTATTTCGATTCAACAAGGTGCCAATAGCTTCTTGATGTTGGCTAAGTGATTGAATCTTCGCCTTGGAATAAAAGGAATTGGTATTGTTGCGATCTAACCTATTATTGGGAATCGGTTCTGCACTTGTCCTATCATACCTTCTTCTTGTATATGAAATAGGGGACTTGACTAACTCAATTCTTAGGAAATCGCGAATCAGATCATTTGTTCTTAACTCAACAAGGGAAGCACGAGCCCCCTCTTTTTCTTCTTGTTCCCAATTGACTACCAAGCAAGTTCGAACGAATTGACTATTCGTGTGATAAATTCTTTGAGTTAACTTGCTATTTTCATGAGAAATAAAATTGACAAGTCGAAGTTGGAGATTATCCTCTTCTTGCAGGAGATCTTGCGGGAAAAGTCTTGCTAGATTTCTCCCTTCGTCCATTTCATATGCGACTGCAGGTCGAACTGAAACAAAATACTTTTCCTTGCTTTTGATAATTTTTTTCCGTTGAACATAAACCCAATTTTTTCTTTTTTTTAAGTCCTTAGAATCTTTTTTTTCTCTTTCTGGTGGTATCAAATTGGCGCCTAATATCTTATCCGCCTCTTCAGGAAAATGAATATTTCCGGAAAAGATTTTTAGTTCCGTATGGCTTTTTTTTCTCTTAACTCGGACCAATCCACCTAGTCGACTTCTTGTATTTTTTGTGAGTTGTGTATCCACTCCAATAATACTATTGTCAAGTACCTTTAGGGATGAGGATCTCGGCAAGATATGCAGTTCTTGAAGAATGAAAAAAAACCGATCTACTTCTTTTTGGTATTTTAGACTAAATTCTTTTGTTCCTCGATGCTCAATAAAACCCTCTTTTTTTAAGATAGAATCTTCCTCTGCGCTCCCATATTCGTCCTCTGAATCTTCTTCTGAGTCTTCTTCTAAAGCCCCATATTCGTTCTCTGAGCCATCTTCACGGCTCCCATATTCTTCTTCCTTTAGAGTTCCATATTGGTCCTCTCGAGTTTTATATTTGTTTTCTGGGTTCCCGTATTCTTCTTCTGAGTCTTTCTCTAGAGTCCTATATTCGTCCTCTAGGATCCCGTATTCATCTTCTAGGGTTTCATATTCGTCTTCTAGAGTCCTATATTCGTTCTCTAGGGTTTCATATTTGTCTTCTAGAGTCCTATATTCGTTCTCTGGGCTCTCATATTCGTCCTCTGAGTCTTCCTCTAGAGTCCTATACTCTTCCTCTCGGGTCCGATATTCTTCCTCTAGGGTCCTATATCGAAATTTAACAATTCCTGAACCCCTTTTATCTTTTCTGTATCCTGGATCGTCAAAATAAGCAAAAATAGTATTTCTACGTAAAACACCCATAAAGGGTATTTCAATCGAAATCCCCAAACAGGATATTAGCTCTTTTTCTTGTTCTTGATGATATTGTAATGGAATGACGAACCTATTTCTTCGCTTTTTCGCCAATAAATCCGAATTATCTTGAAGAATAGAAGGATAGACAAAATTCCAATGATTGTTGGACACGATTCGATCCGGCGTTAAATAATCAAAAATTTCCTTATCTTTTTTACCAAAAGTATCCAACAGTCTATGGCTTACTTGATCATTAGCCATTGAGAGGTCAAAGATAGATCTTCCGTCAAGAGAAAAAGAATAAGTATTCATTTGATCTTGATCCTTGTGCAGCGAAAAGGATGCTATACTGGATCTGCACATACTTACTGACAATATCCATAAATGGCTTGTTTTTGGTAATCGACGAAGATTACCATATTGATATTCGGGCGCATGGTAAACATCAGTACTCCAGTGCATTTCCCCGTCTGATTCGGAATAAATATGCTTTTGTACCTTTTCTTTAAAATGCAAAGTGGATGTTCCGGCACGAATTTCCGCAATTACTTGTTCGGATTCTACATATTGATCATTTTGCACTAGAATCAAGCTTTTTAACGGAATATTCACACTATGTAGAATATCCTGACTTTGAATAGTTACACGCAAGTCTATATAGCAGAGAAAAGCAGGCTGCCCATGACGGGTACGCGTGGGGTGAACCAAATTCTCATTGAATTGGATTTTTCCATTCGAGGGGGATCGTACAAGATCGGCAGTACCCCCTGTGAATACTCCACCAGTATGAAAAGTTCTTAATGTTAGTTGAGTCCCCGGCTCCCCAATTGATTGACCCGCAATAATACCTACAGCTTCCCCCAATTCGACCAGATCGCCATGAGTGGGACTCCGCCCATAACATAATTGACAGATCCAAGATGTGCTCCGGCAAGTAAAAGGGGTTCTAATATATATTGGTTGTGCCCAAAACGGTTGTGCTCGAAAGGCAGTTATGAATCGATTGACTAATCCAATTCCAATATCTTGATTTCGAGCAGCAATGCACCGTGAACCGATATATATATCGTCTGCTAATACACGACCAATTAGTGTTTGGACAAAAAGTTTTTCTGTTATCCCATTTTGAGGACTCACAGAAATACCTCGGATAGTACCACAATCTCTTCTACGCACAATAATATGTTGAACTACTTCAACAAGTCTGCGTGTAAGATATCCAGCATCTGCTGTTCGTACAGCAGTATCTACAACTCCTTTGCGGGCTCCGTAGCAGGAAATTATATATTCTGTCAAAGAAAGTCCCTCACGTAAATTGCTTTGAATAGGTAAATCAATCATTTGTCCTTGAGGATCCGCCATTAACCCTCTCATCCCTACTAATTGGTGTACCTGAGATGCATTTCCTCTGGCTCCTGAAAAAGACATTAGATAGACTGGATTAGAAGGATCCGTTAGCCGAAAATTCGAATTCATTTCTTGTTTCAAATATTCACTTGTAGCATACCATATTTCAACGGATTGGCGTAATTTTTCTACTGCGTGTACAGCCCCATAATAATAGTGTTTCTCCAAAAGAAAACTCTGTTGTTCCGCATCTTGGACTAACCATCCTTTAGAGGGTATTGTTAAAAGATCCTCGATTCCTAAAGAAATCGATGTAGTAGTGGCTTGATGGAAGCCCAGAGCCTTTAGTTGATCCAGTATATGGGATGTATATCCCATTCCGAAATGATCTATTAATCTGCTAATAAGTCGTTTCATAGCAGTTCCGTCTATCTCTTTATTATGAAAGACCAGGTTGGCCCGTTCCGTCATACATAAGTACCCCCTTTTTTTACTGAGTAGGATTCGACAATTGCTGAGTAGGATTCGACAATAGGCCTGAGTCAGTGATTCGAAAACTTAATTTACCCCCTTTCCTCAATCTCAATCTGAATTTGCGCGGCAAAAAAGATGGTACTAGCGAAATCGGAATGCCCCCCGAAAGGGGCATCGCCGAATCTAACTTCCTTGTTTAGATTTAGATAGTGTATGAATAGGCGCGACTAAATCCTTGTATGGCTTCCTCTATTTCTCTATAAAAAGAAATATGACCAAGAGTGGTTCGAATGTATATAGAACGGGTTTCTTTTTTTCTATTTCCGACTATTAGATAATGGGCATAAATCTCATGATAAGTCCCAAAAGATTCATATTGAACTTCAATCGGAACTTCTCTTGATCCAATGACGCGTTGATCTAGTTTCCATCGGAGCCACAAGGGACTGTTTAAACCGATTCGTTTCTGTCTATAAGCTCCCAGTGCATCATAGGAGCTAGAAACATAGGGTTCTTTATCTTTCGTATAATTATTATTATTGTAATTTACTTTTTTATTTGGATAGTTTCCGCAACTATTATATCTATTTGCACAAATACCTCGACGATTTCCAATCGTTAATACATAAAGCCCGATAAGCATGTCTTGGGTTGGCACGCAAATAGGATCTCCAATAGCGGGAGACAGAAGATTCATATGAGAAAACATAAGTAAACGGGCTTCTGCTTGAGCTTCCAAGGATAAAGGTAGATGAACAGCCATTTGATCCCCATCAAAGTCCGCATTGAAACCCTTACACACTAATGGATGTAAACAAATAGTACGCCCCTCTACTAAAGTGGGTTGGAAGGCCTGTATGCCTAATCTATGCAGGGTAGGTGCTCTGTTCAACAGTACAGGATGTCCCCGCATAACTTCTTGAAGTATTTCCCATACAATGGGTTCCTTTTCCCAAATTTTCCTTTTAGCAATCCTGACATTAGAAGTAGCACGTTTCGTGATTAAATCGCGAATTACAAATAGCTGAAAAAGCTTTATTGCTATCTCTAGGGGTAATCCACATTGATGTAATGAAAGCGAAGGACCCACAACAATGACAGAACGCCCCGAGTAATCAACCCGTTTCCCAAGCAGAGTCTCGCGAAACCTCCCCTCTTTACCCTCAATTACATCTGAAAGTGACTTGTATACTTTATTGTGACCATCCCTCGTCGGTTGCCCGCGCGACCCACTATCAAGAAGTGTATCCACGGCTTCTTGTACCAATTTTTCCTGGCACATTACTAAATCTGCTGGCGCTAATTCACTTCTTTTTAATAGATAGGCAAGGTTGTTGTTCCGACGGATAACTCTCTTATAAAGTTCATTAATATCCGAAGTCACTACTTTATCCCCAGACCTATAAACAATGGGTCTCAATTCGGGAGGAAGAACCGGTAATAAGCACAAAACCATCCATTCTGGTTCTACATTTGTTTGAATAAAATGTTTCGCCAATTGCATTCGTCTAATTAAAAAAACTTTTCTTATTCGTCTTTTTCTATCTTCCCATTCATCTCCACTATACCCCTCGTCTTCTAATTCCTTCCATTCAACCAAGGAATTCTCTATAATAATTCGCAAATCCAAATCCGCTAATTGTTCTCTAATAGCACCTGCTCCTGTCGCAATTTCCCGATTTCGAAATGTTGCAAAGCCTGGGGTAGAAAAAAAGGGAGAAATGCTGTGGTTACAGGATGAAATTTCATCTTCGAACAAACCCCGTAATCGTAAGAAAGTAGGTTTTTTAGCGCTGGGCCTAGCAAAAGAGAAATCGCCGTATACTAGGCCTTCCAATTTCTTAAGTGGTTTATCTAAAAGATTTGCGATATAACTAGGAAGACCTTTCAAATACCACACATGAGTCACTGGACATGCGAGTTTGATGTATCCCATTTGATATCTTCGTATCCGAGAATCCACAAATTCTACCCCGCATTTTTGACAAAATCTTTCGTCTTCGTTTTCAGCTACGCTCGCTCGAGAATTTCCACAAGCACAAATTCCGCTTTTTATGGGTCCAAAGATTCTTTCGCAAAATAATCCATCTTTTTCTGGTTTATCGGTTTTATAATGAAAAGTGGAGGGCCTTGTGACTTCGCCAACGACTTCCCCATTAGGTAGGATTTTGTTAGCCCAAGCCTTTATTTGTTGAGGGGAAACGAGTCCAATTTGAAGTTGTTTATGTTTATATTGGTCAATCATAAAATAGAAATAAGAAAAGAATTTATATTTATTCTGATCAAACATCCTCTCTATTAACCTGAAAGTTCTTCTCAGATACAAGGAAATGGTTCAGTTCTAGAGCCAAAGATCGTAGTTCTCGAACGAGCACTCGAAAAGATTCTGGAGGATCCTCGTGATTAGGCACTCTTTTTCCCCAGATCGTAGCATTAAGTATTTCTTGGCGAGCTATAAGATGATCAGATTTATAAGTAAGTATCTCTTGTAAAATATGAGCAACACCAAATCCTTCTAAAGCCCAAACTTCCATTTCTCCTACTCGTTGTCCCCCTTGTTTGGCTCTTCCTCTAACGGGTTGTTGGGTAACAAGTGAGTAGGGCCCAGTAGAACGTCCATGTATTTTCTCATCAACTTGATGAATTAATTTTAAAATATAGGACTTCCCTATTAGAACAGGTTGTTCGAAGGGATCTCCTGTTCTTCCATCAAATATTCTGCTTTTTCCTGGGTACTCGGGTTCAAATACCCATGGATTTTTTGTTTGTTTACTGGCTTCGTATAATTCCGAAAACACAAGTTTTCTTGAAGCCTCTTGCTCATATCTCTCATCAAAGGGTGCTATTCTATAATGTTTCTTTAGCAGATCCCCTGCTAATCCGAGCGAGCTTTCAAATATTTGTCCCACATTCATTCGTGAGGGTACTCCTAGGGGATTGAAGACCATATCAACAGGTGTTCCATCTTGCAAATAGGGCATATCTTGCCTAGGCAAAATTTTGGAAATGATCCCCTTATTCCCGTGTCTTCCTGCTACTTTATCCCCAACTTTGATTTCACGTTTCTGTAAAATATATACACGAACCATTATGTCGAGGGGGTCCCTCTGGATCCATTTCACATCGATAACGCGCCCTCTTCCACCTATAGGTAGTTTGAGAGAAGTTTCTTTTGAAGTGGATACCTCAAGACCAAAAATGGCCCGTAATAATCCAGCTTCCGCGATATACGAGGATTCGCTCGCTATCTGAGGCGTTAATTTACCTACTAAAATATCGCCTGTTTCTACCCAGGATCCCAACCTCACAACTCCATTTCTGTCCAAATTGCGGAGTAAATGTTCTTCTAGATGTGGTATTTCTTTAGTGATTTTTTCAGCGGAGCCTTGGCTTGTCGTATCCGTCTGAATTTCATATTTTCGGATGTGAAAAGAAGTATAAATATCCTCATATACCAAACGTTCGCTAATTAGTACTGCGTCTTCAAAATTGTAACCCTCCCACGGCATATAAGCTACTAAAACGTTTTTTCCTAAAGCAAGTTCCCCACCAACTGTAGCTGCTCCCTCCGCTAAAATTTGCCCTTTTTTAATGGATTTACCCCGCGGAACTCGAGGTTTTTGGTGTATACAAGTATTTTTGTTAGAGCGCCGATGGGCAACTAAAGGAATACTTATAGTCTTCCCACTACTTGATAAAAGGATCTTGTGACTATCACTAGAAATGATCTTTCCCTCGCGTTCGGCTATAATGGAAACCCTCGAATCTAGAGCTGTTTGGCGTTCCAATCCAGTTCCAACAATGCACTTCTCGGACCGAGAAAGTGGAACTGCTTGGCGCTGCATATTAGAACTCATTAAAGCCCGATTTGCATCATTATGCTCAATAAAAGGAATGAGAGAACCTCCAATAGAAAAATATTGGAAAGGAAAAATACTTCTAACATGAATCTGTTCCCATGCAATAGTCAGGAATTCTTGACGGTATCTAGCTGGAACAACCTGTTCTTCCTGAATACCCTGATTCAAGGACAAAGAATTTCCTGCTGCTATCATATAATATTCATCTCTATTTGGTGATAAATAAACCACCTGTCTCTCTTTTTTTTCTTTTGCTTTCTCAGATATTTCATAAAATGGACTCTCTATAGATCCCCACCAGTGATCAATTCTCGCATGAATAGCTAAGGATCCAGTAAGTCCAACATTGATGCCTTCGGACGTGTCAATTGGACAAATACGCCCATAGTGACTCGGATGAATATCTCGGCTCCGAAAACTTGCAGTTCTCCCCGTCAATCCTCCAGGACCCAAACAACTCACTTTTCGCCCATGAACCGTTTGTGTCAATGGATTGGTTTGGTCAAAAACTTGAGATAAGGGGTATGTGCCAAAAAAGGTCTCATAAGTAGTTATTAATAAAATCGAAGTTGAAGTTGGAGTTACCAAAGTTTGTGGAGTCGGTTTCGATTGACGTATGAATACTCTACGGATAGTTTTTTGAACCGCATGTTGTAAACGGCCAAGAGCCAGTCCGAATTGGTCTTGTAACAGATCCGCAACCGAACGAATACGTTTATTTTTCAAGTGATTCATATCGTCATCGTCAAGTATACCCGTTCCAAATTTCATTCCAATCAAATGATCCGTAGCGGCCAATACATCTCGTGGTAACAAGAATGTATTGTTCTGAGGTATATTAAGATTCAGTCTCCGATTCATATTTCGTCGACCAACTCTTCCTAATTCACATTTTTGTTGAAAAAATTTCTTTTGTAATTCCTCACATAAGGACTCTGAAAATACCAGGTCCCCGCCTACACAAGCAAATTGTTGATAAAACTCCAAAATAGCTTTTTCTTTTGACTCAATCCTCTTTTTCTCCTTAGCATTAGGGAAAGACAAGAAAATTTCAGGGTAGGAAACATTATCTAAAATTTCTCTTAGATTCGAACCCATAGCTGATGATAGAACTAAAATAGATATCTTTTGTTTTCTACTCACACGAGCCCATATCCTTTCTTTTTTATCAATTGCTAATTCCGATCTTCCTCCCCAATCTGATATTATAGTCCCGGTGTATATAGAAATTCCCTTATGGTCTAATTCCGAGCGGTAGTAAATACCAGGACTTAGCAATATTTGATTGATTACAATTCGGTATATTCCATTTATTATAAAGGTTCCTAAGGAATTCATTATAGGAATGTTTCCAATCGAAATAGTTTGCTTTTGCACATCGAAACCAAAAATTAATCTCGCAGATACGTATAATTCAGAAGAATAAGTGAGTGATTCATACACAGCATCCCTTTCTTTTATTGAGGGTTCTAGCAATTGATATCCTTTCGCAAATAATTGAAATGCAATTTCGTGATCTGGATCTTTAATTGTTGGAAACTTCTCAAGTTCTTCTGCCAAGCCTTGATTAATGAACCTACAAAATCCCTCGAATTGGATCTGACTAAATCCGGGTATTGTGGACATTCCCTCATTTCCATTCCGGAGCATCTTAATCTTAAGTTTCCTATTTATCGAAGAAAAATTCCATTATCAGCTCACTCTTTATCAATCCCTACGGATCAATCTAGCAATCATGGAATCCATATTCTGTTTACTGAATCACATGAAATTCTAGGGAACTCCACATACGTATTTCATATATGTATTTCATACATATGAATAAAGAGAATTTTGACGAAAGTTTGACTTTGGCGGAGGTAGAAATGGAATTAAAATGAATTGATAAAAAAGTCCTAGAAAAAATTCTGCCACTTAAACTTTATGATATTCTAATCAGATTGGATAGCAAAGATTTCTCGTTTTATCTCCTTTCTATGAAAGAAATAAAGCCATAATAATTTATAAGCACTAGAAAGTTTGACTTTAGTTCGATTTAGAATTTAGAATGGTACGCTTAGTTTTATTTTCAAAAAGAAATTGAAGGTTCTTTTTTGTTTTGTAGTAATAGAATTGCTGAAAAATAAAGGATTTCGTTGTAGAATCCTAAAATAAAGTACTTACTTTTTTTAAGTACTTGCTAATCTAGTTATCCACCTATTCACATATCCTTTCTTTTATCGTAATTTCACTTGTGTGGGCCAAGAAAAGAAGGCCAGGCCATAATCTATATTAGAGCAAATTTCCTCTTTTTATTCAAGATATTTAATGCAATGAAAAATTAAAGCATGATTCCCCATAGGGATATGTACATAAGGGGGATCCGTAGATAATAATGCTGTTCGGACCTGGAGTTTACCTAATATACAGATTAGGTAAACTTTTATTCTATTTTATTATGCCATTAAAAGGGAGAATACCGATTTAAGAGTCGTTTACTACTGCAATTCAAAAAAAATTCTAGTTAAGTTAATGGTTCCAATTTGTTCTGAATTTTGCAGTCTGTGACTGGAAATCCACTTTTGCTTCTTTGCCATTTCAATAGAATAGAAAGAAAAGGGGTTTTAGTACGAAAATATGGATGAATACTTGTTCTTTTTTCGATTTTAGATCGGATTTTTTGGCGGCATGGCCAAGTGGTAAGGCAGGGGACTGCAAATCCTTTATCCCCAGTTCAAATCTGGGTGCCGCCTGATCAATAAAATACTTAGGGTTATAGTACTAATCAAACTCAAAAATTTCGTACCCTCATAAGTTGGGGCAAGAGAGTAACTAGGTCTGGCGATACTGGATTTTGAGAATCCATACCATAGTTCTATCCTCAAACGAGGCTTTGTTTTGGCGGCAGTGGCCAGCTACCAACAGAGATGAGGTAGCGTTTCCTTATTCTTTTATTAATTTGAATTGATTCGGGAATTTAAAACTATGGGGCTAAGGTGTCAGAAACCTTCGTATCCAAAGGTCCCTAAGGGGCATCTTTTTTCAATCTAAGATTGAAGAAGGAACTTTGCGAACAGATATCAAGACTTCCTAATTATCATACATTTTATTTTATTTATCATACATCTTACTACATATACTTCGTACATCTTATACTACCTACATACACTAAAGTAAAGGCTACTCATTCTATCGAGAATCAGATTGAATAGGCTGGTCAAAACTCAATTTTGGAGTTGTGGAGTGGATAAGGTCTCCTCACTCTTTCATAGAAAGAGAGAAACTGGGGCAGTAGGGGTTAGGTCAAAAATAAGCATGGGTAAAGTAGGTATCCAATAAATATTTATCTATTCTAATTTTATGGTATATTCTGACGTCCTTTGCTTATAAAAAAGGTAACAAAAGGAAGAAAAAATCTCTCTATTCCCGCGTCTTCTATTCAAGACATTCCCACACTCTTTCTTTTTTAAGGAAAAGGTATATGTATCATATTTATACTTAATACTCTCCAATTCTACCAGAAATCATATAAGAATTTGATAGGAGTAAAGTCCTTTAACTGATTCATCCATAGTCTTAGAGCACAATTTTGACTCTGTACCCTTAATTCCACTATGATTATTGATCAATAGTAGAATAATTCCTTCATAAAAATAGGAGACATAATTTACATGGATATAGTAAGTCTCGCTTGGGCTGCTTTAATGGTAGTCTTTACATTTTCTCTTTCGCTAGTAGTATGGGGGAGAAGTGGACTCTAGGGATACTACTAATTGATTGAGTAGTCGAATTGTAGTATCAACTCTTTTCTTTAATTGATCATTTAATTTTGTATTAATCATTTTGCCAAACTTTATTTTTTCTCTCTTTCTTTAGTTTTGTTTCAAACTCTTTTAAGAAAGAGTTCTTCTATTCTACTATGTTTCATTCTACTATAATAGAAATAGAATAAATAGCAAATAGAAAGAAATAGAATAGAAAGAGCGATTATAGTAATTAAGAATTTCTACTAGAAGTGATGAATAAAAATAAAGTTCTTTCCATAAGAAAATTAGACTTTCTTACACGAAGCTATTCACAGCATATCGCACATTTTCTATTTATACTCCTTTCTTATTCTTAGAATTTTTTTTTGTTCTTTTTTTTTTTTGAAGGATCTCGCGTCATTTTTAAGTATGAAAGATTCGCAGTTTTTTTCACTTTTTTTCTTTTATTATAGTCTATTCTCGTATTATTTTTCTCCCTCTTCATGGATTCTTTCAATGAAGAATTGTCTTCGATTTTTTTGATTTTGACTTGCTTGAAATTAAGTGGATGGAGTGAAAAAAGAAGTTGAATTAGATTACTATTTCAATCTACTAATCTATTCTATGTAGATTCAAGATAATATAATAGAAAGAATCTAAAGTGTCGTAGAAAAAACTATATGTAGTTCTTTCTACGACACTTTAGGATTCCAACCAGATGCTTTCATTTAAGACTTGGATTTTTATTTTCTTTAATCCCTTTTTCATTTCTTCAATGATTAATTGGAATTCCAATTAATCGTTTTGGCTGGCTGTTTTTACATAAATAATAAGTAAAAAGGCAGTAGGAACTAGAATGAACAATGCAGTAGCAATAAATGCGAGAATATTTACTTCCATAACCTCTTTATTTTTTTTTTTCACAATAACTCGGGATGTAATCCCATGGGGAGGAAAGGGGGGTATCCCTGTAAATTCAAGGGGAGGACTTGCATTCTGATAATACTGAATCAATTCAATATTATGAATATAGGATCTATCAAATCAATTCATGGTTGATAGTGGAATAATATAACATAGGAAGATCCCTTATCCATACTAAGACCAAAATAGGTTTTTTGATTGGATTCGGAACCCCTCTATTTTTCATCCTTTTCGACTTTTGCTTTTCTATATATATATATATGTATAGAAAAGAATCTTTCTTATCCAATTTCCCTTCCTTTTTCTTATAGTTATACATACAATTATGTATGTATGTATTATAGAACCGACTTTCTATGGGTCACATAGACATTCAAATAAGCAGTAGAAGTAGAAATGAGATGAAGAAAAGAGGATCTTAAATAAAAAGGATCCTATATCTTAATTTCGGAAAAAGAGCGTTTGCTTGGTTTTTTTTTATTAGGTTACTGTCAATATCTGCTTTTTGGGTCTAAAGATGAGAACAGATTCATAAAAAAAGGAGTCGACAAATGGATTGAGAATGAAGTAGACTCTTTCCAAGAATTCATTGAACATACACAAACCAAGTTGGAACTACAAAATGGAAATGGAAGTAGTGTGGTTTAACCCCTAAAATAATTATATTAAATTCATTCTCTAACAATAAACGAATCCAATTTGTGTATGGATTGGATTCCGGTAAAATACCGTAACTCTACTCCTTAGGATAAGACTCAAATAGGAAGTTAAGATGAGGATGGTATCATCATATCATAAAAATAGAGTAATATCCTAAATTATACTAATCCACATATGATATGTATGTCTTTCCTTATCAACCGGAAGTAGTTAAAAAAGGATTCCTATACAGCTCTCTTTTTATTGAGAGCTGCGAAATAAAAAAAGTAAAGTAAGGGTTCTCCATAGATATTTGATCTTGCCTTCTGCCCCCCCTTTTCAGGGAAATTCTTGATGAAAAAAAAAGGAAAGATGAATTTTTCCATTCATTGAACCCTAGTTCGGGACTGACGGGGCTCGAACCCGCAGCTTCCGCCTTGACAGGGCGGTGCTCTAACCAATTGAACTACAATCCCTGCGAGGTGTATGGCATACCTATTCTTAAATACAACTCTAAGAAGATTTGTCTGTCGTACTCTAAGAAATAGATGAATCATATACTACTACACCCACATAGTATATGTGGGTATAGTGAGAGTGGCATAACTAGTATGCCGCGATTTTTTATCCCTAAAAACAACTGATAATCCATAAGAAAAACTGTTTTCTTTGTAAGAAAACAATCAGAGAGATATGGCTTAGAAATAAATTTTCCCCTTTTTTCTCTTTATCCTTTATTTCTATGGATCAGATATTTTTTTTATGGAAGAAAAAAAAGGATTTCGTTCATATTCACGAAGCCCTAGATTTTTGGGCCGAGCTGGATTTGAACCAGCGTAGACATATCGTCAACGAATTTACAGTCCGTCCCCATTAACCACTCGGGCATCGACCCAGGAAGAATTTATTCTAGGGTTTTTGATAATCTATGATTATCCTCTTTTTATAATACTCCCTACCCCCAGGGGAAGTCGAATCCCCGCTGCCTCCTTGAAAGAGAGATGTCCTGAACCACTAGACGATAGGGGCATCACTAGACGATAGTGCTATATAGAACCACTCGTCATTATACTATAATGATAGTATGAGCAGTTTTTTGGAATTGTCAATATACTCAAATCGAAGAGTATAAATAGATCAAAGCAAAGAGTCTTTCCTACTTTTCTGTTATGCTTTCATAGGATTTTTTTTTTAGTTGATGGTTAGGTTAATTCACGGATCATCCCCTGCTTTTTAGGGAAATTCCTTTAAAGGATATAGAATAAGAATGGATTAATAAAAAGGATTCTAGATTAGTTCAGTACAAATATTGATTTGATTGCTATAACAGGAAAAAGAGTCCAATTTCATTTATTTTTTGAAATTTAAACTCTGTGCTTCGTTTAGTGTTCAGACAAAAAATATGGGCATCTCATACTAAACGAAGTCATAAAATTCAATAAAAAACAGAGACATTTTCAAAAAAAAAAAGAAAAAAAGTGAATGAATTTAGTAGAAAAGTACTCTATCGGATTCGAACCGATGACTTCGGTCTTTCCGTGGCATTACTCTACCACTAGGGAAAAGCCCTTTATCGGATTTGAACCGATGACTTATGCCTTACCATGGCATTACTCTACCACTGAGTTAAAAGGGCTTTTATTCAAAAATTAGCCACTTTATATTTACCATTATAGATCTACTGCATAATGTACAAAATATCAAAAGTTTATAATTATGTATATATTAATGTACATAATATATGTATATATAGATATATATATGTAGAGATTTTTTTGTATATTGAGATATAGAAGTTTATTCATGGTGAGGTTCAAAAAGGCCAAAGGGGCAATAAGAACTGCTGTTAAAAAAATGGTAGGCTTTGTTTTTTTATCTTTAGCCTATTCTTTTTTATCTTTAGCCTATTCACTTTTCACGTGTTCAGAATGCTCTGCAGAATTAGGACTTTTTTCTTCTATTGGCTGATCTTATAATGAGAACTTTCTCCATTTATATTTATGTTTTATTTCTCTTAATTCTAATTGGGGGCTATAAAGGAATTCGTCTTCTTCATATACCAATATGGCTGGGTATTGTATTAATTTTCATCTTATCTGTTTTGGTGCGAGATTGAAACAATTTTTCACAGGCATTCCTTGGAATAACCTTAAAGTTCAAAACTTTTCAATTTTTCCATTTTTGACGGATTTGTTGCAGCAATTTTCAACGGGTACCCTTTGGAAATAGTACTTGAATATTATCCAAAAGGTCTATTTTGAACAAACTATATTGGAGTTTTATCAACAATTTTATTCTAAAAAGTGGGCAATCGAATTTATACTGCAGAGTAGAAAAATTATTCTACAGCCTGTCTAACAAAAAAGAAAAGGAAGAAAGGGATTGACAGGTACTGTCGCCTATATCTCTTAGTGTATATTGTAGGAATAATCAAACTATAGAATATGAAGAATACGATCCTAATCGAAATGCATACATTTGGTTCATACGCTAGTGGCATGGTAAGAAGAGATTTCTTTTACAGACTAGAGAGTGGCCATCTAAATCCTAAATTAAAGGCCTGCGATTAAAGTACCAACTGCTCATTTCATTTTTCTCCGTAGGTGGGATTAGCCTCCTCCTCGAATGGCTACCCTTGACAAAGGGTAGTGTTGGTATCATAATCTACATGTAGCGGGTATAGTTTAGTGGTAAAAGTGCGATTCGTTCTATTAATAACTGAATTTGAAATGATATACTTAAGGCATCCTTAAGTTTTTTTATATTCATATTCCGATAAAAACTTTAGTTCTTATAAAGGGTTTAATCCTTTTCCTCTCAATAGCATATTGAGGAAGAATATACATTTTCGCGATTAGTATCCAAAGATTAATGAAATTTGCATGCAAAATACAAATTGGATTATGAGTACAGAGGCGCGAAGCACAATTTTGCATTGGATTAAGTATTCCAATTGAATAAATATGAGTAAAGGATCTATGGATGAAGATACAAAAAAAGTTTATTTCCAATCGTAACTAAATCTTCTTTTAGTTAAAAAAGAAATGGAAGCCCAATAGCTAAAAAACGATAGTTTTGGTTTACTAGAACCATCAGGATATTGTTTTAGCTCGGTGGAAACCCAACTCTTTTCCTCAGGATCTCTTGAATGAAATTAGGGAACGAAGTAAGTAGATTAGATAGATATTTAGGAGAATTTCTATCTCCTACTCTATAGGGATCATCTAGAAAGCAGAGAGCTTTGGTTCCATTCAGACAGAAAAGCTAACATAGATGTTAAGTGGTGAGAATAGCCATAAAGGAGCCGAATGAAATAAAAATTTCATGTTCGGTTTTGAATTAGAGACGTTAAAAATAATCAACCAACGTCGACTATAACCCCTAGCCTTCCAAGCTAACGATGCGGGTTCGATTCCCGCTACCCGCTCCATTCTGTATAAAAAGACTATTCTATTTGTCTAGACATGGTAGAGACTTGTATTCAACCTTTTTCGTCCACCAGTTTTTGGCCCTACAGAGCGGAGTAGAGCAGTTTGGTAGCTCACGAGGCTCATAACCTTGAGGTCACGGGTTCGATTCCCGTCTCCGCACTTAGCAGTCCATATAAATAAATGGACTATTCTATTTGTATAGATATGGTAGAGGGCTATATCCAACCCTTTTTTTATTCAGCAGGCAGAAAAAAAAATAAAAAATAAAAGAAAGGCACAGTCTATTCCCCTTTAAAAGCAATTTTTTCTTGTTTGTCTCGGTGAATCCCCGATTTAGGGCACCCTCTTGGCAAATTCGATTTTTGCACCCGAAGCACTCTTTTTTTTTGAGTCAAGTGCAAAGGATAAGATAGGAAGAGATACGGTACTAGACTAACAACTACTTAATTTAATATAAGTAGTTAAGTAATCAATTAGACTGAATTTTTTATCATAGTAACTTACTAAATTAAGCTGGCGAGCGACGGGAATCGAACCCGTGCCTT